AAGGTTAGTTTAGGCCAGGTCCCTTTTCGCTCGCCGCTACTAAGGGAATCGTTTTTACTTTTTTTTCCTCTGGGTACTAAGATGTTTCAGTTCCCCAGGTTCGCTCTTTCTTCCCTATGAATTGAGGAAGAAGTTCTATGGAGTTGCCTCATTCGGAAACCTTCGGATCAAAGCTTTTTGCCCGCTCCCCGAAGCGTATCGCCGGTCATCGCGTCCTTCATCGCTTCTGAATACCAAGGTATCCCCCAAAAGCCCTTTCTTTCTTGAATCGAAAGACAAATGATGTAGCCAGATATAAGGTTGTGGAGGTAAGCGGATTCGAACCGCTGACTTTTGCCGTGCAAAGGCAACGCTCTACCAGCTGAGCTATACCCCCAGCTGGGCTATCCTGGACTTGAACCAGGGACCTCACCCTTATCAGGGGTGTGCTCTAACCAACTGAGCTAATAGCCCTACCTTCTAAAATAGGAAACGGTTTTAGATACCGAAAAACTTAAGGTCCTAATCGACCTAAAGATGGGTTTACCCCATTCTTGTTAAAGGAGGTCATCCAGCCGCACCTTCCGGTACGGCTACCTTGTTACGACTTCACCTCGGTCACGAATTTTACCTTCGGCATCTCCTTCCTTGCGGTTAGGATAACGACTTCGGGTACAACCAGCTCCCATGGTGTGACGGGCGGTGTGTACAAGGCCCGGGAACGAATTCACCGCTGTATAGCTGACCAGCGATTACTAGCGATTCCACCTTCATGCAGGCGAGTTGCAGCCTGCAATCTGTACTTGGAGTAAGTTTCAAAGATTCGCTCATCTTCGCAGATTGGCAACTTATTGTCTTACCCATTGTAGGACGTGTGTAGCCCAGGGTGTAAGGGGCATGATGACTTGACGTCGTCCTCACCTTCCTCCGGTTTGTCACCGGCAGTCTTTCTAGACAAATGAACTAGAAACAAGGGTTGCGCTCGTTGCGGGACTTAACCCAACATCTCACGACACGAGCTGACGACAGCCATGCACCACCTGTAAAAGCGGAATAAGGTTTTCTTTTCAGAAAACCAACACTTTTAGCAAACCCTGGTAAGGTTCTTCGCGTTGCATCGAATTAAACCACATCCTCCACCGCTTGTGCGGGCCCCCGTCAATTCCTTTGAGTTTCACTCTTGCGAGCGTACTCCCCAGGCGGGATACTTAACGCGTTAGCTAAGATACTGAACGGGTCGATACGTCCAACATCGAGTATCCATCGTTTACGGCTAGGACTACTGGGGTATCTAATCCCATTTGCTCCCCTAGCTTTCGTCTCTGAGTGTCAGTCATAGCCCAGTAGAGTGCCTTCGCCATCGGTGTTCTTTCCAATATCTACGCATTTCACCGCTCCACTGGAAATTCCCTCTACCCCTACTATCCTCAAGTTTCCTAGTTTCCACTGCAGATTTGAGGTTGAGCCTCAAGGTTTAACAGTGGACTTAAGAAACCACCTGCAGACGCTTTACGCCCAGTAATTCCGGATAACACTTGCATCCCCCGTCTTACCGCGGCTGCTGGCACGGGGTTAGCCGATGCTTTCCACCTTAAGTACCGTCAGATCTTCTTCCTTAAGGCACCGAGGTTTACAACTCAGTAAGCCTTCTTCCCTCACGCGGTATTGCTCTGTCAGGCTTTCGCCCATTGCAGAAAATTCCTCACTGCTGCCTCCCGTAGGAGTCTGGACCGTGTCTCAGTTCCAGTGTGGCTGATCGTCCTCTCAGACCAGCTACTGATCGTCGCCTTGGTAGGCCATTACCCTACCAACTAGCTAATCAGCCGCGAGCTTCTCTTCAGGCAGAGAATTTTTGGATATTCCTTCCTTCTCTTTTTCACCCGTGGGCATATGGGGTTTTAGCTAGTGTTTCCACTAGTTATCCCCCTCCTAAAGGCAAATTCTCACGTGTTACTCACCCGTCCGCCACTAAAGTTAACCGAAGTTAATTTCCGTTCGACTTGCATGTGTAAGGCATACCGCCAGCGTTCATCCTGAGCCAGGATCAAACTCTCCGTAGTATTTCCTAGTTCTTTTTTCTTGTCAACTTAGTTAGGACCTTTCATTTATTGAAGTGACTAAGTTGTCTTACTTTAAGTATTGGAGAAACTCCACAATTTCTAGATTACTGCTTACCTAGAATTTTGTCAAGTGTTAAAAGCATTTTTCCTATTTATTATAGATTTTCTCCATGAATTTAAGAAAAAATGAAAGGAAGAACTCTATTCTAGGTAAGACTTCTCTTTCCAAAGCTTCCTATTTTAGATAAATAAAATGAAATAATAAAGAATGGATTCTTTTCATTCCTTAGACTATAGTATTTATATAAAGGCTCTAGAATCGCTCTCTCTCTGTTCTGAAATTTTATAAAAATAATGGGGTTAAAGAGAAACTCAAAATTTATTTTTAAAATAAGATATTATATTTAATATTGTGTAAAAAAAACTTTACACTTGACAAAATTAAATTATAGTATTTAATACTAAGTAGGAATTCAAAGATCTGTGTAAAAAAATAAAATTAAAAATAAATCGTTTTGAAAATTTTTCCAAATTCATGATTTATATTCTACTGATCCTTTCTAAAAAATTAAGTACAAAACTACCTTTTAAACCTTAGGAGAAAAATTTATGGAAGAAACCCTTACCTATACTGTTGATGGAAAACCAGTTGTCATGCCTTCAGATGTAGCTGAAGTAGTTGCTTTATGGACAGGATTACCTGTTACAAATATGACTCAAGACCAAGTCGAACGCTTTTTAAACTTAGAAAAGGAATTAAGTAATACTATTATTGGTCAAAAAATAGCCATTACTGCTGTTGCCCAATCTTTAAGGAGATATGGGGCTGGATTAAGGAATCCAAAACGTCCAATAGGAAGTTTCTTTTTCTGTGGTCCTACAGGAGTGGGGAAGACTGAGTTAACAAAACAACTTGCTCAAAGCCTTTTTGGATCTGATAAAGCTTTAATTCGATTAGATATGTCAGAGTATATGGAAAAGCATACAGTTGCCCGATTAATAGGATCTCCGCCTGGATATGTCGGATTTGAAGAAGGTGGACAATTAACTGAAGCTGTAAGAAAACGACCCTATTCTATAGTTCTTTTTGATGAAATTGAAAAAGCTCATCCAGAAGTTTATAATATTCTTCTACAAATTTTAGATGATGGAATTCTTTCTGATTCCACAGGGACAACAGTTTCGTTTCAAAATAGTTTAATTATTTTAACATCAAACTTAGGCTCACAAACGATTTTGGAATATTGTGATCAACATCCTTCTCGAACACCTGACCAGGAAAACACTCTTAAAAAAATCGTTGGTCAAAACCTCAGTGCAAAGTTTCGCCCAGAGTTTTTGAATCGTTTAGATGAAATTATTCTCTTCCAACCACTTTCCAGAGAACATATTAAAGCAATTTCCTTTCTCCTTTTAGATGAAGTAGATGAAAGACTTGCCAACCAAGGTTATCGTATGTTGTTAACAAGTAGATTGTTAGCTAAAGTTCGGGAAGACGGATTTAATGCCCTTTATGGTGCTAGACCTTTGCGTCGGGCAATTCAAAAGTTGGTAGAAAATCCTCTTTCTGAAAAAGTGTTAACGATGAAACCTGATCTTAAACCTGGAACTCATTTATTGATTGATCTAGATGAAGTAAAGCAAACTCCTGAAGTGATTGTTTTAGCTCCAGGGATGAAAGAAAAAATAGATGCACTAGCTGAGAAACTAAGGGAATACTAACATCTTCTTCAGTTTAAGATTATAATAATAAAGAAGTTCTCTTTTTCTTCTTGGTTTTCCCTGGGTTAATCTTTATCCTTAGATTTGATTCTTATGATCAGAACTCGTTTTGCCCTTCCTCTTTTGTTTTCTATTCTGCCTCTTCTTCCTGCTATGGCAATTGAATTAGATGAAGCAACAAGAACTGTTCGCTCTGATGCCAAAGGAACTCAGGCAACATTAACTCCTGAACAAGTGAAACGAGGAAAGCGTTTATTTAATGCTTCTTGTGGACAATGCCATGTTGGTGGACTTACAAAAACAAACCCTAACGTCGGTTTAGACCCAGAAGCGTTAAGCTTAGCGACTCCTCCTCGTGACAATATTGAATCACTTGTGAATTATATGAAAAATCCTACAACATATGATGGATTAGAATCTATTGCTGAAATCCACCCAAGTATTAAAAGTGCTGATATTTTTCCAAAGATGCGCTCCCTAAGTGAAGACGATCTTGAAGCAATTGCAGGTCATATATTAATCCAACCGAAAGTTGTTTCAGAAAAATGGGGTGGTGGGAAAATCTATTATTAATAAGTTTTAAAATTCCTGAGGAGAAATCATGAAAGCATACCCTCTAAGATGTCTTTCTCTTAGTCTTTTTATTCCTATGTTGATTTCAAACGTCTCTTTTGCTGCCGATATTGAAAACGGGGAACGTATTTTTAGTGCGAATTGTTCTGCTTGCCACGCAGGTGGAAATAATGTAATTATTCCTGAAAAAACGTTAAAAAAAGAAGCTTTAGAAGCGAATGGAATGAATAGCGTAAATGCGATTACATACCAAGTAACAAATGGAAAAAATGCGATGCCAGCATTTGGCGGTCGTTTAGACGACAGCGATATTGAAGATGTTGCAAATTATGTCTTATCTCAATCAGAAAAAGGTTGGGAATAAGAAAGTCTAACCAACAAAGTCAAGAATGAAGTTTATTTTTTCTACTGAGGACGAAAACTCCTTCCCCTTCTGGGATCGTGAGGGAGCATTTCATCCTCTGTGCGATAGGTGAGCATTTTACACCTTCCACTTCTTCATTAAATTGTTTAAAATATTAATATTACTTAGAGATGTTTAAGTATAAAAAGATTTTTTAACTATTAAAATAAATTTAAAACTATGGCAGTTCCAAAGAAACGAACATCAAAAACTAAAACTAGATCAAGAAAAGCTCAATGGTTTAGAAAAGCAACATTATCTGCTAAAAAAGCCTGGTCATTAGGATGCTCTATTGCAAAAGGAAAATCTAATAGCTTTATTGTTAATACTTCACCCCCTTCTGAAGAAAATTAAATATTAAGGTCTAATCGGGATGACAGGATTTGAACCTGTGACATTCTGCTCCCAAAGCAGACGCGCTACCAAACTGCGCTACATCCCGTTTTTAACTATTGTATAGCAACAAATAAACTTATATATCTACCTATACAATAGTTAATAATCTAATATTAATTTAAAATTAACTCAGATAATAGTTATATAAGTTAAATGAGTTTAATAATAAAAAATTGATTATAACTAGGGTACGTAGCTTAAAGGACAAAGTAATGGTATCCGGAACCATTGATTGAGGGTTCAAGTCCCCCCGTACCCTAAAGGGGGCTGTCAGAAAGGCTTTCGACGATTAAAAGTATAATGAATTATAAACTATGTTTAATAAAAAAAATTTTAAAATAGAGCAAACATCTTTTGCATAACTTTCTTTTCTTAAAAATTATTTATTAAAATAAATATAGACTCTTTATTTGACTAGAATACTGTTTAAACTATAAACATGAATTACTAGCTAAAAATTACTTTTATATTAAAAAATAAAATAAATTAAATAAAAGTTTATTAAAATTCTTTTAGTCGGATGTGGGTTCAAATCCTACCAGCTCCAAATTACAAATCTCTATTTTACTTATACTGATGTATAATGCATCTGTGGCCGAGTGGTTGAAGGCAACGGACTCATAATCCGTCTTCTACATAGAACATCGCTGGTTCGAACCCAGCCGGGTGCATCATTTAGCTTTTTACCAACCTTTTTAATAAACTCTATCATGACAAAAGTTGTAAGTTTTGCAATTTTTGGTTTAATAGCCTCTTTATCAGCTCCAACACTATCAAAAGCTGATGTTGGAGGCCTTAATCCATGTAGCCAATCTGAAGTATTTCAAAAACGACTAGCTAAAACAGTAAAAAAATTAGAAAATCGTTTAAAAAAGTATGAAGAATCATCACCTCCAAGTATAGCAATACAGCAACAGATTAATCAAACAAAACAACGTTTTAATCGTTATGGAGAAGCAAATTTACTTTGCGGCACAGATGGTTTACCACATTTAATTACTGATGGAAGATGGAGTCATGCGGCTGAATTTTTAGCTCCAAGCATCCTTTTCTTATATATTAGTGGCTGGATCGGTTGGGTTGGAAGAAAATATATAAGAACTGTAAGTGAAACTACTAATCCAACAGAAAAAGAAATTATTATTGATGTACCTTTAGCGATTTCAATAATGACATCAGGATTTTTATGGCCTTTTGCAGCTTGGCAAGAGTTTCTTAGTGGAGATTTAATTGCTTCAGATGAATCAATAACAACTTCACCAAAATAGATATTTTTGAGTAAAATTTTCTCTAACTTTAAGGAAATCTAAAATATGACACCTTCTTTATTTCAATTTTTAAATAGTTTAGTATTAGGAACTGTAATTGTAGTTATCCCAATTAGTTTAGCTCTTGTGTTTGTTAGTCGTGCAGATCGAGTAAAACGTGTATAAAAATTTTTAAATGAATTTTTATAAAAATATATGATAAATATAATTTTTGAGCCAAATATTCTTTTAGCCTTTTTGATAACGGTATTAATGGTTTTACTTTACTTTTTAAGAATAATAAAGCCACAAATTGCTCGTGATCAAGATATATTTTTTGCAACGATCGGACTATTATATAGTTCGATCTTAGTTATTCATGGTTGGCGATTAGATCCTATTCTTCTCTTTAGTCAAGTTTTAATTAATTCTATTTTAGTTCCTACATGTTGGGAAAATATAAGATTACGAGCCATTGCCTATGCTTTTCAAAAATTCAAAGAAGAGAAAAATAACTAAAAAACTTTATTTTTTAATAAATCAAAAGGAAAAATCCAAATGAAACTAGCTTATTGGATGTATGCAGGCCCTGCTCATATAGGAACGCTAAGAATAGCAACTTCATTTAAAAATGTTCATGCAATAATGCATGCACCTCTAGGAGATGATTATTTTAATGTAATGCAATCTATGTTAGAGAGAAAACGTAATTTTACTCCCGTTACTGCTAGTGTCGTTGATCGTCATGTCTTAGCTAGAGGATCTCAAGAAAAAGTTATTCAAAATATCTCTAGAAAAGATAAAGAAGAAAACCCTGATTTAGTTATTTTAACACCCACATGTACTTCAAGTATATTACAAGAAGATTTGCAGAATTTTGTAAATCGAGCTTCACAAGAGTCAAAAGCCGATATTCTATTAGCTGATGTAAATCATTATCGTGTAAATGAACTACAAGCTGCGGATAGAACACTAGAGCAAGTTATAAAGTTTTATATGGAAAAATTTGAGAAAGACAAAACAATCCCACAAATAAAAACTTCACAACCCTCAGTTAATATCCTAGGACCTTGTAACTTAACATTTCATGTTCAACACGATCTTGCAGAGTTAAAAAGACTTCTTAAAGACTTGGGTATTAAAGTTAATTTAATTGTTCCTGACGGCTTAAATATAAATGAATTAAAATTATTACCGCAAGCATGGTTTAATATAGTTCCTTATAGAGAAATCGGATGTTTAAGTGCAGTTTATTTAGAAAAAAAGTATAGTATGCCGTACATTAATACATCTCCAATAGGGATTATTCAAACAGCAGAATTTATTAGACAAATTCAAGATATATTAAATTCTAAAAATTTAAATGTCAACTTTGAAAAATATATAGACAAGCAAACAAGATTTATTTCTCAATCAGCTTGGTTTTCAAGATCAATTGACTGTCAAAATCTTTGTGGGAAAACAGCTATTGTTTTTGGTGATGCTACACATGCTTCTGCCTTAACAAAAATATTATCACAAGAAATGGGTGTTAAAGTTTTAATTTCTGGTACGTATTGTAAATCTGATGATGAATGGTTTAGATCCGAAGTCAAGAATTTTTGTCAAGAGGTAATCATAACTGAAGATCATAACTTAGTTGCAAACATTATAAGTTCACTTCAACCATCAGCGATTTTTGGAACACAAATGGAAAGACATATAGGTAAAAGGTTAAATATACCATGTGGTGTAATTTCGGCACCTGTTCATATTCAAAATTTTCCATTAGGTTATAAACCTTTTTTAGGTTATGAAGGAAGTAATCAATTAGCCGATTTAATTTATAATTCTTTTACCCTAGGAATGGAAGACCATTTATTAGAAATTTTTGGAGGCCATGATACTAAAGAAATAATAAAGGTTTCCAATGAAGAAATACTATGGGATACTGAAGCTAATGATCAATTAAAAAAAATTCCCGGATTTGTTCGTGGAAAAGTAAAAAAAAATGTTGAAAAATTTGCTAAAAAAAATAATTTAAAGTCTATCACAATCCATATTATGCAGTTATGTAAGGAGTCATTAAATACTTAATAACTAGTTTGTTTTTATTGTTAATTTTATGACTAATAATCTTAACAATAAAAATCTCAATTTTTTATTATATATTAAAGCCCTTGTAATTTATAATAAATTTTAAATATAGAAACAAAAGTTATAAAACCTATCATGAAAACTACAAATGATATTTCGAATTATACTTTTTTATCACATCAAACAAAACGAGCTTTAATTTATGCAATACAAGAAGTTAAAGAGAATAAATTAAATGTTCTTACATCAAAATATATGATGTATGGTATTTTGAAGGCTTATCCGTCACTTTTATCTAATAATTTTAAGAGTATTGGGGGGAAAAATAAAATTTTTAATGAAGATATAAATTATCTCATTTATAAATGTAAATTATCTTTAAAAGATCAAAAGACTCAAAGTTTTCCAAAAGACGAATCGAAAAAAATAATTTTAAGCAAAACGATTACAGATTTATTTACGTCATTATTTACTGATTTAGAAATCCTAAAACTAACGAATGATTCTATAAAAAATTATAATGTTATCACAACATTTTCTATTTTTTATGAATTATTAAAAAATGATGATATAAAAACTTGGTTTAAAGACGAAATTTTTCTACAAAAAAAGTAGAAAAATTTCATTAATAAAAACTAAACTTTATTATATATAATATTCTTTAAAGAATCCTCAGTAGCTCAGTGGTAGAGCAATCGGCTGTTAACCGATGGGTCGCTGGTTCAAGCCCAGCCTGTGGAGCTCAAAAAGGTTTTAACTTTGTAATATTAACAATCAATCAAAAAACAAAATAGTGTATAATATTTTTACTAGAAATTTTATGATACGAAACCTAAAAAGGAGAAGGAATGACTAATTCTATTATATCGTCAAAAACACCTGCTAAAGAAACATTACTAACACCAAGGTTTTATACAACAGACTTTGAAGAAATGGCGAATCTTGATGTTTCTTCAAATTATGAAGAAATTGAAGCAATTCTTGAGGAATTTAGAAAAGATTATAACCAACGTCATTTTATTAGAGATAAAGAATTTTCTCAATCTTGGGAAAAACTTCCAGAAAAAACTCGAGCTTTATTTATTGAATTTCTTGAGAGATCTTGTACAGCTGAATTTTCAGGTTTTCTTTTATATAAAGAACTATCAAGAAACTTAAAAAATCAAAATCCATTATTAGCTGAAGGATTCGCATTAATGTCAAGAGATGAAGCAAGACATGCAGGTTTCCTAAATAAGGCTATGAGTGATTTTAATTTAATTTTAGATTTGGGATTTTTAACAAAAAGTCGAAAATATACTTTCTTTGCTCCAAAATTTATTCTATACGCTACTTATTTATCTGAAAAAATAGGATATTGGCGATATATTACAATTTATAGACATTTAGAACGTGCTCAAAAAGATAGAATATATCCTATTTTTAGATTCTTCGAAAGTTGGTGCCAAGATGAAAATAGACATGGTGATTTCTTTGCTGCTGTATTAAAATCACAACCTCAATTATTAACAGGGTGGAAAAGCAAATTATGGTGTAGATTTTTTTTATTATCTGTATTTGCAACCATGTATTTAAATGATTGCCAAAGATCAGCATTTTATAATGCTATAGGTTTGGATGCACGTAAATTTGACCAATATGTTATAAAAAAAACAAATCAAAGTTCACAAAAACTTTTCCCAATAATTTTAGATGTGGATCACCCATTATTCTTTAAATGTTTAGACGAATGTGCTGAAGCAAATCTTCTTCTTCAAAAAGTTAATAAAGAAAATTCTAATAATATCAATACTATTATTAAAAAATTATTTTTATCAGCAAAAATTGTAACTAATTTGATTAAACTTTATTTTCTGCCTACTATAAATACTGAAATAACATGGACTAATATTCAGTAAATCTTTTATTGATTTCAGAAGTAAATTTTAATACTTTCTGAAATCAATAAAAGATAGTAAATCCTAATATAATACAGTAAAATTAAATTTTAATAACTTTAATGCTTTTAACCGTTAAAGTTATTAAAGTTTATTAGGGTCAGGGTCACAATCCTCTAGCCTTTTCTCCTCCTGAAGCTGTAATTCTAGGAGATGATTATTTCCAGATGGCTGATTCAACTGATACTCTAGACTCAATATTCGATCGTTTTTTAATCCGATCTGTTCTTGAAGGTCAGAAATTATTTTTTCCTGCGTCTTACATTTTTCTTGCAGTTCAACTGTTTTATGAACTCCTTTTATAGAGTTTTTTACTAAATCTTGAGTAATAACGATAAGATTCTGAGTTCCTTCATTTTGCTTTATTAGAAGTTTTGAAATATTTCTGTAAGCATTGTAGACCAGTTTTGCTAATACCATTATAAAAACAAACTTTATCCCACTTTTGCTTTTAGCAATAAAAGCTTCATTGTTTAATAACGATACTATTGTTGATTTTACCAGTAAAAATCTAGGTACTAATCGCAACATAGTACGCCCGCTATTATTTTTTATAAATAAAATAAAATTTTTAAAATTAATAATAGCTTTATTTTTTATACTAATTAATAAACCCCGTAAAAACTTCTCTCTTTCAAGCTGTTGCAGCGTCTTATACATCTCCAGGCTTTTGATTGTCTCTAAAACTTCTGCTTCAGTTAGAATTTCTGATGTGTTGATAGTAATCGTTTGAGTCATAAAAATCATCTCTTTTTTAATAATTAATAATAAAGTTATAAGCTAATCATAAAGAATTCGCTCTCATTGTCAAGCCCTTTTAAATTAAATTTGCGAATATAAAAATTTTTCTAAATCCCACCTATAATTTACCAAGAAACGATTTCAAAAACAAAAATTGGAATAGCAGTTTGCCAAATATAATTATTGAATACAACAGCTAAGTAAAGTATGCATAGCATGATAAAAGGGCTTTACCAGGAGTTAAACGATAAAAACCAACTTCTGGAAAAGGTCGAAAATCTTTTATTTTCCTATACTTTAATAGCCTTAAAATTAAGGCTCATCATCGCTGTCAATACTTAATAAAATTACTAGTAAAAGAATTATTACACTTATTTTTACTGTATCAATTAAAAACTTATTATTTGCTGTAGATAATAAATAAGATTTTATAATTGAAAATTTACTTTTCAACCCAGAAATGCTGCGACATGCCATAAATTTCAATAATAAACGGATTTTTTTACTTATTGATGTTAATGCTTCTACAGCATTGATTGTGTGCATGGTTTTTACCGTATTCACTATCTGAATAGTTTCCATAACACTAAGTGTTTGGATATATGTTAGCTCTTTAGTACCATTGGTATCTAATCTTACGGTCTTTTTGAAATCCTCTTCTTCGGGATCCTTTGCTAGATTCCGTATCGAAACTTTTTCAAAATCCTTTTCTTGGGGACCCTCTACTGGATCACCTTCTAAATTATCAAAAATGGATAATTCACCTGTTTCTGGATCTATCAAACAAGGATCCGGTTCCTCATTTTCTAAATTTTTTTCAAGCTCTTCAATCTTGAGCTCAAATTTTCGAAGTTCCTCAGGGCGGAATGGTATATCCAACTCAACATTTTGAAGTTTTTCCAAGTCCCATTCCTTAATGCTTTTTTGAACCATCTCTTTAACTTTATTGTGCTTAATATTCTCAATTTTTGAGGTTAATTCATTGAGCTGTGTAAGATCAAGCTCTAAGCTTTTTCTTTTATCATCTTGCATTTCATAAATCTTTTTTTCTATTATTTCTATTTGCTGTCTTAATTTTTTTACCACTTCAACCAACTCGTTGATTTTTATCTGAGTTGAAAGCTTTTCTGAATGACCCATTGTAGCTAGCTCCTTTTTTTTACATGTTTGTTTGAATGTATTTTTTCTTTTAAATATTTGTAAAAAAAAAATATTTAAAATTAGGATATATTATCGATTAACAGCGATGTTCTTGTCAAGGGTTAAATATTTTAAGTATATTTACATAATATATTAATATTATGTATTATAAATTATTATGTTGTCAAGTATTACAAAATTATAAACCAAGAAAATAATAAATTTTAATTCAATAATAAAAATTGAGTTATTAGTTTGACAAAATAACAATTAAATACAATAACTAAATATAAGTTTTAATAAAGCGCCCAAATAGCTCAGTTGGTAGAGCAATGGACTGAAGATCCGTGTGTCCCCAGTTCGAGTCTGGGTTTGGGCACCATTTTAATAAACTAAAAAGTCATAAGGCGGTATCGCCAAGTGGTAAGGCAGTGGATTGCAAATCCTCTATCCCCAGTTCAAACCTGGGTGCCGCCTAAGAAACTTTGTCTAAACTTATAGGGGGCGTGGTGGAATGGTAGACACAACGGACTTAAATCTTGAGCAAAACATTGTAAGTTCTCAAATTCAGGAGAGTTCTTTTTCTAAAAAAAAAAGATAATCCTGAGCCAATCAAATTTAAGACTTAGTTAAATTGAAAAGGTGCAGAGACTCAACGGGAACTACCTGATAAGGGTAAAGAGAGAGTCCAGATTTTTTGAATATAAATTAGTATTTATTCTATACTAAATTTATTAAAAAATTGAAAATCCGTTGACTATTTACGGTCGTGAGGGTTCAAGTCCCTCCGCCCCCAATATTAAAAATTATGTGTATTTGTGTCAATTGCAAATTTTATAAAACTTGTTGGATAAAAAATGGATTAAATAAAATTGACCCTTATTTGGATCTTTATTTAATTAAAAGAACAGTTAACCAGAATAAAAACGTAATAACAAATACCTGTTTAGAACTTAATTTGTTATTAAATTTATTTTTATTAAATGAAAGATTAGAACTGGATGTAATTGAATGCTCAGCCTTTTGTGAGAGCGCGGGGACATGGCTAAAATAATGCTTAACTTTCACACATGTTCTGTAAATTAAATGAATTTTAGTGGATATTTAAATTTAACAATACTGGTTTAAAAATTTTTAGAATTTGTGGAAAAGATAAGTGGTATAAATTTATTCATTTTGCGCTGAGCTCTTTTAAAAATTCTACTCAATATGAGCATAGCAATAGGGCAAACACACCAAACTGCAGTCGATGAAAGAGGTCTTTTTGATCTTGTCGATGATTGGTTAAAACGAGATAGATTCGTTTTCATAGGTTGGTCAGGTCTTTTATTATTTCCTACAGCTTTTCTTGCAGTAGGTGGTTGGTTAACCGGTACAACTTTTGCAACATCTTGGTATACACATGGACTAGCAAGTTCATATCTAGAAGGTTGTAACTTTTTAACAGTTGCGGTATCCACACCTGCAAATAGTATGGGTCATTCTTTAATTCTTCTGTGGGGACCAGAAGCACAAGGTGACTTTACACGCTGGATTCAAATTGGCGGACTATGGACATTTATCGCTTTGCATGGTGCATTTGGTCTAATTGGCTTCTGTTTACGTCAATTTGAAATTGCTCGTTTAGTAGGTATCCGTCCATATAATGCAATTGCATTTTCTGGACCGATTGCTATCTTTGTTTCTGTATTTTTAATTTACCCTTTAGGACAAGCGAGCTGGTTCTTTGCACCAAGTTTTGGTGTAGCAGCTATTTTTCGTTTTCTATTATTCCTTCAAGGTTTCCATAACTGGACACTAAATCCATTCCATATGATGGGTGTTGCTGGAATTTTAGGAGGTGCTCTTTTATCTGCGATTCACGGAGCAACAGTTGAAAATACCTTATTTGAAGATGGTGATGCAGCAAACACGTTTCGTGCTTTTACACCGACGCAATCAGAAGAAACATATTCTATGGTAACAGCGAATAGATTCTGGTCACAAATTTTTGGCGTAGCATTCTCTAACAAACGTTGGCTTCACTTCTTTATGCTTTTTGTTCCAGTAACAGGTCTATGGACAAGTGCATTTGGTATTGTTGGATTAGCACTAAACTTACGTGCATACGATTTCGTATCTCAAGAACTTCGTGCTGCTGAAGACCCTGAATTTGAAACTTTTTATACTAAAAATATTTTACTAAACGAAGGTATTCGTTCTTGGATGGCTGCTCAAGACCAACCACATGAAAATTTTGTATTCCCAGAGGAGGTTTTACCACGTGGAAACGCCCTTTAATAAAGTAATTGGACGCGATATCGAATCTACAGGTTTTGCATGGTGGTCAGGTAATGCACGTTTAATTAACGTATCTGGTAAACTTCTGGGTGCACACGTAGCACATGCTGGCCTTATGGTATTCTGGACTGGTGCAATGACACTTTTTGAAGTATCTCATTTTATTCCAGAAAAGCCTTTATATGAACAAGGTTTTATTTTAATTCCTCACTTAGCTACTTTAGGTTGGGGTGTAGGACCAGGTGGTGAAATTATTGATACTACACCTTACTTTGTTGTTGGTGTGTTACATTTAATTTCTTCTGCTGTATTAGGATTTGGTGGAATTTACCATTCCTTATTAGGTCCAGATACATTAGAAGAATCTTTTCCATTCTTCGGTTACGACTGGCGTGACAAAAATAAAATGACTACAATCCTTGGTATTCATTTAGTTCTTTTAGGGATTGGATCATTCCTTCTAGTATTAAAAGCTCTATATATTGGAGTTTATGATACATGGGCACCAGGTGGTGGAGATGTTAGAAAAATTTTAAGCCCTACAGTCAATGCAGCCGTAATTTTTGGATATCTATTAAAATCTCCATTTGGTGGTGATGGGTGGATTGTATCTATCAACAATATGGAAGATCTAATTGGTGGACATATTTGGGTAGGTGCATTATGTATAACTGGTGGAATATGGCATATTGTTACTAAACCTTTTGCTTGGGTTCGTAGAACATTTATATGGTCAGGTGAAGCTTATCTATCATACAGTCTAGGGGCTTTAGCAGTTATGGGCGTAACAGCTTCGGTTTTTGTTTGGTATAACAATACTGCTTATCCAAGCGAATTTTATGGGCCAACAGGTCCTGAAGCTTCTCAAGCTCAAGCATTCACATTCCTTGTACGTGACCAAAGATTAGGTGCAAATATTGCATCCGCTCAAGGTCCAACTGGTTTAGGGAAATATTTAATGAGATCTCCAAGTGGTGAAATCATTTTTGGTGGTGAAACAATGCGATTCTGGGATTTAAGAGCGCCTTGGTTAGAACCTCTACGTGGTCCAAACGGTTTAGATATAAACAAAATTAGAAATGATATTCAACCATGGCAAGAACGTCGTGCAGCTGAATACATGACACATGCTCCACTGGGATCATTAAACTCAGTAGGTGGTGTAGCAACTGAAATTAACTCAGTAAACTATGTATCACCAAGATCTTGGTTAACATGTTCACACTTCTTCTTGGGCTTCTTTTTATTAGTTGGTCACTGGTGGCATTCAGGTAGAGCTCGTGCAGCTGCAGCTGGATTTGAAAAAGGTATTAATAGAAAAACAGAACCTGTTTTATCTTTACGTCCAATTGATTAGTTTTTTTATTTTCTTTAAACTATCTCTGAAACATTTTAGAGATAGTTTTTTAACTAAAATTTCTTGTTATGCTTAATTTAATCCAAGTTGGTTCTCTACTTGCTATTAGTGCTGTAGCTGGCTTATTAGCTTACAGATTAGCAATTTCTCTTTATGTTTAAATTCATAATTTATTAAACTTAGTTTAATATCTAAAATATTTTGCAAAGATTAGATTAAACAAAAAGAATTATAACTTACAAAAACTTATTAGGAAAAACTTGATCAATGAAACAAGAACGTAGACGATGGGGACAACCACATCTTGTAATGCCACCAATCCCGTTAGAAATTACAAATCACGATGGTGTGGAAAAATTAAGATTTCAAAAAAATGAAATTTTAGGTTCAAAATTACAAGGATCGCAACAGAAAAAAAATAAATCAACTTTTCCTTTCTTAGCTATTCAAGGACAAAATGATCTTAAACTAGGAATGATTTTAAATGTTATTGAACCTGATATTAAAGGTATTCTTATTATTGGAGATCGAGGTACAGGAAAATCAACTACAATTAGAGCATTTTCAAATTTGCTTCCGGATATTTTAGTAGTAAAAGGTGATCCATATAATCGTGCACCAATATCAATTCGTAAAAATGTACCTTTTCAAGTTTTAAAAAATACATCAGAAAATTCTCGTATTCATAAAGTTCAGAGTTCATATTTAAGAATTCAGGCTGATCGAATAGAAGTTAAACAAATGCCACTTGTCGATTTACCATTAGGTGCAACGGAAGATCGAATATGTGGAAGTATCAATCTTGAAAGAGCAGTAACAGAAGGAGAAAAAGCATTTGAGCCTGGTTTATTAGCTAAAGCCAATAGAGGCTTATTATATGTAGATGAAGTAAATTTACTAGATGATCATTTAGTTGATATTTTACTAGATGCTTCTGCTTCAGGTTACACAGTTGTAGAAAGAGAAGGTGTATCGGTTAGACATCCGTCAAAGTTTATTCTAGTAGGTTCCGGTAATCCAGAAGAAGGCGAAGTTCGTCCACAACTTTTAGATAGATTTGGTTTATATACAGAAATTAAAACCGTAGAACAACCATTATTGAGAGTACATATTATAGATTCACGAGTAGACTATGATGATCGTGATAATCTTTGGCAGAATAGTTATTGGGCTCAAGAAGAATACTTAAAAGAAAAAATTCAACGTTCTCAATATCTTTATAAATGTATAAAACTTCCTGATTATTTGAAGCAAGCAGCTTCTAAAATGTGTAGTGCTTTAAATGTTGATGGACTTCGCGCAGATTTAGTTTTATGTCGAGCTGCAAAAGCATTGGCAGCCTTTAATGAAAATGATACTGTAAACGTTGAACACTTCAAGCGAGTAAGTCAGTTATGTTTGCGTCACCGTTTAAGAAAGGATCCATTGGAATTAATTGATTCAGGAAGACGAGTTGAAGAACTTTTTACAGCCTCATTTGAAGAATTAGAACTAGCTTAAAGCTAGTTCTAATACTCCGTATGATCTGAATCTCCATTACGATAAAGCAACTCGTCCTTATATTTTACTTCTTCCCTCAGGCTTTCTACAAGTCTTTCAAGGTTAAAGAGAGTTTCCTCTCTTTTTTTTGATTTTTTCTGCTCATTTTCAATTGCTTTTATAGCAATTTCAATGGCTTCGTCCTTTGCACGGAGCTCCAGCAATAATTTTTCTACAGTCAAATACATATTTGCCAGGAGTTTGTCCTGTGATTTGACATGTTTCTGCTGTTGTACTAGAAGGTCTTCCATTTCATGCGCAACATCATCTTTTGTTTTGAAAAAGCCAAGCTTCTCTAAAACAACAAAAATAAATAAATCGACTAGCAATACGATTGCAGCCCACTTAATAAAAGATAGAATTACACCCGTTAAACCTAGTAATATCCCTTCTTTCGGTATGAAGGTTTTAATAACAGATGCAATTGATTCACATATTTTAAAAATTTTATTTCTTAGTACTAAGCTAAAGCTAATGATATTTTCAATAATCATAATATATATTTTTTTTTGTAAATATTTTTTACTTATTAACGATATCTATATTATACATGCAGAATAAAAAAACTAGAAAAATTAATTATAATAATTAGTAAAATAAGTTGGAATCTAAAGGAGAAAAAAATGTCCCATTCTGTTACGATGTTTAATCAGTTTAGCCTAAAAAATATGGTTTTTATGTTAATAAATTATTCAAGTCAAACAAATACAAAAATTCGTATTAGAAAAAACGAAATTTTAACAAAAAGTTTTGATTCATCAGGTTATCAACTTAATAAACAGAATAGATTAACTTTTATTGATAATCACAAAAACGTAGCTTCTAACTTAAATCAAAAAAAATTCGTTACTCAATATTTACAAGAATTAAAATGCATAGAATTAAAATCACATTTTAAGGTGGAAGAGGTTCAAAGACTAAAGCGTTCTACGAAATCAAGGATATTAAGTACAAGATTAACAACTTTTAGTGTTTAAAGCATTTTTTATTTAATTCTATTTATCTAGAAAATTAATTTAGTAATTTAATATTTTTGGATAAATAGAATATATATTTAAATAATAGTACAGCGTCTTTAGTTCAGTCGGTAGAACGTAGGTCTCCAAAACCTAATGTCGAGGGTTCAAGTCCTTCAAGGCGTGTTATAATCAGGGTGTAATTAATTAAAACTTTACACAAAAAAAAATATTTGATAAACTCTTATAAAA